TATCTTTTTTCCCACCTTCAGAAGAAAAAATTCCCCTATCATTCGATTTTCTGAAAGGTAACTATCTTGGTTTCGTATATAAATTTATATAGAATCTTTGAAAAAGACTTTCTTTCCTAAGAAAGAAAAACTTACTATCTTTGGGATCTGATCCTACACCGCTGCTCAAGACTTTAGTAGATCAACTCTATTACATAAGTGGATTCCTATTTTATCTCACATCACGAGATAAGTATATCTACCATCATGACATAAGTACGCAGTTATTATTGTATTGGCCCCAAATTTCGCCAATTGATCTTTACGGTGCTTCCCTTACCAATTAGATTCTTTTTTTATCCATAGAAAAAGTAGCTAGGTATATCTATTTATTTTCTTCATATTTCAACTTTTATGAATATAAAGTTTTTTTCTTTGCTACAGCTGATAAAAATCGTTGTTTTAGACGATGTATATGTAGAAAGCCTTTTTTTGTTTTTCTTTTTTTACTTCTATAGTGAAGATAGTCGCACGTAATGACAGATCACGGCCATATTATTAAAAGCTTGTGGTAAGAATGGATTTCGTTCTAGTGCTCGAAAATAATATTCCAAAGCTTTCGTATGTTCTCCATTACTTGTATGGATAAGACCTATATTATAGAGTATATAACTTCGATCATAAGGATCAATTTCTAGTCGCATAGCTTCATAATAATTCTGTAAAGCTTCTGCATAATTTCCTTCGGATTGAGCTGACATCCGTTACGGTCGCCATTCAATTAAAAGAATCTCCGTTCCAAAACCGTACGTGAGATTTTCACCTCATACGGCTCCTCCCTTATGTGCATAAGGAGAATATACATGAAATCAAAAAGATGAAAATATTCTCATTATGGACTGAGCAGGGCTAGTGTTTTTACAAGAAATCTCTAGCCAACCTTCCTGCAAGAGATCTTTTCTTAATATCAAGGGTGTTGAGACTAGATAACTAGATAGAAATGAGAACTCGAGCAATTTCTTTGTTTTCAACGCCTCCTAATTTCCAGGAATTAGTCACTTCAAACAACCTTCGATGGTTATATTGGTATCCAAAGTACGAACGAGATGGATGTTTGTTGTCCCAACCATTCTTTTAGTCCCGAGCCCAATAAGGAAAGGGGTCATTTCTAACAAGGTTTTCGTGTTGTTGATTCCTAGGTGTAGTGCTTCTTCCCTTATGCTGTCCGTTGGTACTAGTGTAGTGGAGTAGGATTGCCCCATAATACAGAACCTCTAGATATAACCTTTCGCTCAATACTAGAATCTAAGATTGAAACATAGCATCTGAGGTTGCATTAATCGAGGATACACGACAGAAGGAATTGTTCTATTTCCAAACTTCACCTTCAACAAGCGTAGATTTATTTCAAAAATTTTTCCGAATCACATGTCTTTCTCGTAAGACCAAGAGAAAAAAAAGAATCAAATCACACCATCTCTGTAATAGGTAAATGCCTCCTTTTCTCCTGAAGTTGTCGGAATTATTTGCAATAAGATATTGGCTACAATTGAAAAGGTCTTATCAATAAAATTTCCATTTATCCGCGATCTAGGCATAGCTAGCAATCCATTTTATAATTCTTCTCATTCCCTCTCGGGGGAAAATGATCCCACAAAGAAAAGAATTGTACAGTACGAAATAACATAAAAATAGATTGATTTGAAAAAAAAAGATTATGGGCTTTTTATTCCAATTGTTCCTTTTTTATAGGAATCAATAAGAAAAGGTCCAACCCGGTTCGATTTCATCCTAATGTAGTAGTATACCAACGAAGCGAACTATTCCGATTTCGTTGAAGTTACAGATTCAAATAACTCGAGAAATTTGTATTGAATTATGATACAAAGAGGAAAAAATCATTCTATGATGAAAATAGAATAACCACCTCTTTTTTATGTTATGTACATAGCAGGTATACAATCCACTATACAAAATGTTTTATCAATCTAGAATAGAGGGGTGAGGGAAGGGGTTTGTTGTTGAGAATTCTAAAGTCGGAAAGAAATTTGAGAATTTGTAAGGTATGGAATCGTAGTCTATATAGAATTATGATAGAAAGGTATCCATTAACCCTAGTCTAAAAAATCTAGACCTATTAATCAGTTGATTCGTTCTAATTCATTGATTTAATGGATTCGAATCGAATTTCTAGTAGGAGTCGTTTTTGCAAACACAAACCCCCTTTTCATTTTCAAAATTACAAATAAAAAAATTTCGTAAAAAAATAATTGTCTTGAGGCCTCGAAAGATCTTTCTTTACTTTGATGAAAAATTTTCTATTTTTATTTATAATATTTTGTAATATATAGTTCAAATATATAGTTAAAATGGATTGGTCATACTTATCCAATCCAATAATCTAGAATGAAATATGAAGAACTCACTATTCACTTGGTTTTTGATTCATAATCATTATGTAGGAGAGATGGCCGAGCGGTTCAAGGCGTAGCATTGGAACTGCTATGTAGGCTTTTGTTTA